TTTCAGGGCGTATCGACGGAAAAGAAATTGCGCGTGTCGAGTGGATCAGAGAAGGCAGGGTTCCCCTCCAAACCATTCGAGCTAAAATAGATTATTGTTCTTATACAGTTCGAACTATATATGGAGTTTTAGGGATTAAAATTTGGATATTTATAGACGGGGAATAATAAAACTTTACTTGTCTTTCCCTTCGATCCAGTAATGGAACAAAAAAAAATAAAAATTCGTTACTTTTTTATGTTCAATCAAAACCAAAATGAACAACTCTAATTCTATAAGGTTGAATAAAAATCCGTTGACCTTTTGAAATAATAGCTATGCTTAGTGTGCGACTCGTTGGTTTTTTAGGGTTATAGGATAAAAAAAAAAAAAGACCAGCCTTTTTTTTGTATAAACAAATAACTATAGAACTAATAACCAACTCATCACTTCACATTATCTGGATCCAAAAAACCAGTCAAGATATGATATATTCGTCATATCACTGTAGCAACTGAAATCTTTTTTGCATAAACAAAAGAAAAAATAGGATTCTAAATTGTGAAGCGAAGAAGAAAGATGTGGATAAACGGAAGGGTGAAAGAAGGGGAGAAAAAACAAAAACAACGATATAAAATTCGATCCAATATGTAAGGTTTATGAGTCATCTCATAAAAAAGCAATGTAATAAAGCATCAATTAATATGGATTCATAAAAAAGAAAACGAATCCGTTCATAGAACAAAAAAAATAAGAGCTTCGCGCCAATAAAGACTAAGAAAATTGGCTTAATAAAAAATTTTATTATGAGCTCCGTTGTAGAAATCAGACCTAACCATTAAGTAAGAAGCGATGGGAACGATGGAACCTGTGAATCCAAATCTATTCAAAACAGACTCATTGATCGGGATGGCGAAACAAACCAGCGACTAATTCCTTGATCTATTAGGAAAAGAAAAGTCACGAGTTAACCCTACAACTAAAATTAAAATAGCAACGAAAAGAGTCAATATTCGCCCGTGAAAACTTTATCTTCTTGGATTGATAATTTTTGCTCAATCCAATAGGATAAAAAGAAAAACAAATATTCGTTAGAACATAAAAAAAGAATATGATATTTAAAAATATAAATATTAATATGCTTAGTTAACTAAAAAAGAAAGATATACAAATGAATAATAGACATTTTGAAAATTTTATTATTCGCGAGGAGCTGGATGAGAAGAAACTCTCATGTCCAGTTCTGTAGTAGAGATGGAATTCAGAACCAACCATCAACTATAACCCCAAAAGAACCAGATTCCGTAAACAACATAGAGGAAGAATGAAGGGAATATCTTATCGAGGTAATCATATTTCTTTCGGTAAATACGCTCTTCAGGCACTTGAACCTGCTTGGATAACGTCTAGACAAATAGAAGCAGGTCGACGAGCAATGACACGAAATGCACGCCGCGGTGGAAAAATATGGGTACGTATATTTCCAGACAAACCGGTTACAGTAAGACCCGCAGAAACACGTATGGGTTCGGGTAAAGGATCCCCTGAATATTGGGTAGCTGTTGTTAAACCAGGTCGAATACTTTATGAAATGGGTGGAGTAACAGAAAATATAGCCAGAAGGGCGATTTCAATAGCATCGTCCAAAATGCCTATACGAACTCAATTCATTATTTCGGGATAAAAAGAATCAAAAGAAAAGGGTCTTGGGAATAAAAAAACAATAACAGGTGCCGGTTTCTTTCTTTGGACAAACAATATTTCTTTTTTTTTTTTCTTCACTTTTTGCTTTGCATTGAAAGAATAGATTCTAAAAAAATGATATGATTCAACCCCAGACCCTTTTGAATGTAGCGGATAACAGCGGGGCTCGAGAATTGATGTGTATTCGAATCATAGGAGCTAGCAATCGTCGATATGCTCATATCGGTGACGTTATTGTTGCTGTGATCAAAGACGCAGTGCCAAATATGCCCCTAGCAAGATCAGAGGTGGTCAGAGCTGTAATTGTACGTACTTGTAAAGAACTCAAACGTGATAACGGTATGATAATACGATATGATGACAATGCTGCGGTTGTCATTGACCAAGAAGGAAACCCCAAAGGAACTCGAATTTTTGGTGCAATTGCCCGGGAATTGAGACAGTTAAATTTTACTAAAATAGTTTCATTAGCTCCGGAGGTATTGTAAGGTCTTATAAAATAAGATAAGACCGTCGTATGGTTATAGTAAAGTATTTGAAAGAACCATATTAAGAAATATTTATAATTTATAGTAGATTGTGTCTCACGCATATGCCTTTAATTTTAAAATTAAAATTCATAAACAAATAAGTAAAAAAACATGTTGATTATATCAAAATCGGAGAGCACCAAGAAATTTAATTCACCATGGGTAGGGATATTATTGCTGACATAATAACTTCTATACGAAATGCTGATATGGATAGAAAAAGGGTGGTTCGAATAGCATATACTAATATCACTGAAAATATTGTTAAAATACTTTTACGAGAAGGT